TTCTATATACGTCTTTTTTTAGGAGGCCTGCATCCATTATGTGGGATAGGGGTTACATCTCTGACAAAATTTACTAGTATACCGCTTCTACGAATAGCTCGTAATGCTGCATCTCTTCCAAGACCAGGACCTTTTACCATGACTTCTGCTCGTTGCATACCCTGATCGACTACTGTACGAATAGCATTTGCAGCTGCGGTTTGAGCAGCAAACGGCGTCCCTCTTCTTCTGCCCCTGAAGCCACAAGTACCGGCTGAGGACCAAGAAACCACCCGACCCCGTATGTCTGTAACCGTTACAATGGTATTGTTGAAACTTGCTTGAACATGAATAACTCCTTTTGGTATTCGCCGTCCATTCTTACGTGAACCAATGCGTCTATTCCTACGTGAACCAATTCTTGGTATGTTTTTTGTCATATTTTATCATCTCATAAATATGAGTCAGAGATATACGGATATATCCATTTCATGTCAAAACAGATCTTGTATATTGGGTCCTTTGGAAAGTCCCCTTATAAGAAAGAAAAGATTATCCCTGTCTCTGTTTATGCCTTGGGTTGGAACAAATTACTCTAATTCGTCCCCGCCTACGGATCAGTCGACATTTTTCACAAATTTTACGAACGGAGGCCCTTATTTTCATATTTCTCATTCCTTACCTTAATTCCGAATCTACTCCTTGGAAGAAAATAAGTCTCTTTAAATTTTGAATCTCCAATTGTATCCGCAGAGAGGAATGTTGAAAAAGACACTTAATTTAATCGTTCGAATCTTTGTTGCGGAGTCTATAAATTATGCGTCCCCTGGTTGAATCATAAGGACTTACTTCAATTTTAACTCTATCGCCTGGCAGTATCCGTATAAAACTACGTCGTATCTTTCCTGAAATATAACCTAAAATAAGATCTTCATTATCTAAACGAACCCGAAACATACCATTTGGAAGTGATTCAGTAATTAAACCTTCAGAAACCCATTTTTTTTCTTTCATTCCAGATCACCTCCTTAGAATTATAAGGGAAGAAAAGATTAGTGATATTACATTTCAAATTTCAAGTAACCCCTTGAATTATAAACTAATACAAGGGGTAGTGATATTAGACAACCCGCCTTTCCTCTTTTTCACAAAACAAACAAATAGGAAGGATGCAATTCAGATACCAGAAAGATCACCATATATAACACAAAATTTCTCCCCCGATTCTTTCTAGTCGAGCCTCTCGGTCTGTCATTATACCTCGAGAAGTCGAAAGAATTACAATACCCATTCCTCCTAAAATTCGAGGAATTCGTTGATGGTTGGAATAAATTCGTAGGCCGGGTCGGCTGATACGTTTTAAAACAGTTCTATATGATCCTTTTCTATTCCTTTTATGTCGCAGAGTTAAAACCAAGAAATTTTTCTTGCTTACCCGATGTTTTCTCACATTTTCGATAAAGCCTTCTCGTAGAAGTATTTTAACAATGTTTTCGGTGATATTTGTAGATGCTATTCGAACTGTTCCTTTTTTATCCATGTCAGCATTTCGTATAGAAGTTATTATTTCGGCAATAGTGTCCCTACCCATGATGAACTCTAATTATTGGTGCCCCCGCATTTTTATATAATCAACATGCTCTGCTTTTTTATTCTTTTTTTTATGAATTATTCATTTTTATGAATTAAATTATTCAAGGTATATGCGTGAGAAACAATCTACTAAATGCACAATTAATTGTCTCTAATTCAGACACCCTATATAACCTTACTACTTTAATTTTAATTTTATTTCAGATACCCTATTTTTCTATTAAATTTTAGTATATTAAATGAATTATGTTCCCATCTATTAGTATTTATAATACTTCAGGGGCTAATGAGACTATTTTAGTAAAATTGAATTGTCTCAATTCCCGAGCGATCGCACCAAAAACTCGAGTTCCCTTTGGATTTCTTTCTTGATCAATGACAACCGCCGCATTGTCATCATATTGTATTATCATACCATTGTCACGCTTGAGTTCTTTACATGTGCGTACAATTACAGCTCTGATCACTTCGGATCTTTGTAGAGGCATATTTGGCACTGCTTTTTTAATTACAGCAACAATAACGTCACCAATACGAGCATATCGTCGATTACTAGCTCCTATGATTCGAATACACATCAATTCTCTAGCCCCGCTGTTGTCCGCTACATTTAAATAGGTCTGAGGTTGAATCATATCATTATTTTTTTTTTTTTTTCTTTTTTCTTTCAATGTAAAGAAAGGGGCGAAAAAAAAGAAATATTGTTTGCCCAAAAAAACTGCGGTTTTTTCATCACAAGGGCCCCTTTCCTTTCATTCCACATCCCTATCCCGCAATAATGAATTGAGTTCGTATAGGCATTTTTGATGCAGCTATAGAAATAGCTTCTCTGGCTACAATTTCTGAGACTCCACCCATTTCATAAAGTATTCGACCCGGTTTAACGACGGATACCCAATATTCGGGGGATCCTTTCCCCGAACCCATACGTGTTTCGGTTGGCCTTACTGTAACAGGCTTGTCTGGAAATATACGTACCCATATTTTTCCACCACGACGCGCATATCGTGTCATGGCTCGTCGTCCCGCTTCTATTTGTCTAGATGTGACCCAAGCGGGTTCAAGCGCCTGAAGGGCGTATCTGCCGAAACAAATTCGACTGCCTCGATAAGATATTCCCCTCATTCTTCCTCTATGTTGTTTACGAAATCTGGTTCTTTTGGGGTTATAGTCGATGGTTGTTTCTCAATGCCATCTCTACTGCAGAACCGGACATGAGAGTTTCTTCTCATCCAGCTCCTCACAAATGAAATTGATTTATAGAAAAAATATTACAGATTACAGATATCCATATTTAATGATAATAGACCGAATCATGGAATTGGGGGAGATCTAATCTGTCACTTAGTCATTTTTATATCTTGCTCGTATAGTATATAATATATTAATATTTTATTATAATATATTTCTTACAATACAATATATATATATAAAATATATAAATATAATATAATAATATATATAAATAATAAATATAATATAAATATATAAGATTATAAGATAATTAGAGATTTCTATTTATAAATCTTCATTTTGACCTTTATTGAAATTGAATGAGTCCAAAACTTAACAATCCGGTAAGGCTTTTGCGGGCGAATATTTGCTCTTTCAACATCCCCCTTCATTCGTAGGGCCATCTCATGACCTATCAGACTAAATGAATTGGTTCTTGGCTCGTTCCGCCATCCCACCCGATGAATCATTAGGATCCCTTTTCAAGGGAATCTTCCGGAGTCACGGGTTCTGTCGTTCCCATCGCTTCTCGATTAATGGCTAGGCCCGAACTTTGCAGCGGAGCTCCTAATAAAAATTTTTAATGAATCAATCTACTCAGTCTTTATTGACTCGATGCTCTTTATTATTATTATTATTTTTCTGGATTCATCTTATTATTTTATTTATTCTGAACGAATACTAATGCTTTATCGCACTGCCCTTTATGTTATGAGATAATTCATAGACCATACATATTGGAATCATATATCGTTGCTATTCTTTTTCTTTCTTTCTCTCACCCCTCCATCTATCCATATCCATTTATTTTTTCTTCACAAGCTTATAATCTGATTGATTTTTTTATGTAAAAAAGATTTCAGTTGCTACAACAATATGATCGATACATCATATAGTGACTGCTTCCTTGCATCCAGATAATACGAAGCAATGAGCTGGTTATTAGTTATCTAGTTATTAGTTCATACTCGGGACGCTCCGCTCCCTTTAATCCTAACCTAACCCCTAAATCAAAAACCAACGAGTCACACACTAAGCATAGCAATTATATGGAGTCAACCGAATTGTTATTCAACCCTATAGAATTCGAAAGATTCTCATTTTTTGGATTGAGCGGAAAAAATGAGTTTATGATTTTTATTCAATTGCCGGATGGATGGAACAGAAAAACGACGAAAGGACCATTATTATTCCTCTTCGGAAAATATCCAAATTTTTATTCCTAATGCCCCATAGATGGTTCGAACTGTATAGGAACAATAATCAATTTTAGCTCGAATGGTTTGTAGGGGAACCCTACCTTCTCTGATCCATTCGACACGTGCAATTTCTCTTCCGTCGATACGCCCTGCAATTTGCACTTGAATTCCTTTTGCATCTGCTTGTTCAGTTAATTCAATAGCTTTTTTCATTGCCTTTCGAAATGAAACTCTATTTTTTAATTGTCCGGCTATAAATTCTGCAAGAATATTAGGTTGTCCATAAGGTTTTGCAACTCTTTTGATAGCAATGTTAACCTTTCGGTTCACAGAATTCAATTCTTTTTGCACACTGCTCTGTAATTCTTCGATTCCTCGCGGACTGCCCTCTATTAACAATTTTGGGAATCCCATATAGATTATGACCTGGGTCAAATCGATTCTTTTTTTAATATTTATGCGGGCAATTCCCTCGACACCCGGGGATATTTTCATTTTTTTTTGTACATAATTCTTGATACAATCCTGTATTTTTTGATCTTCCTGGAGACCTTCGGAATAACTTTTTGGTTGTGCAAACCAAACAGAATGATGGCTTTGGGTTGTACCAAGTCTGAAACCGAGTGGATTTATTTTTTGTCCCATAACACCTCGCTATCTCTATACGGCCATATCATTTCTCTATTAGCCCATGTCATTCGGTCCCCATATAGTATATGATCCATCATATATAGATACCTCTCTCTGACATCTGTATACTTATCTTTATATATCCATCCAGATTTTCTTAACCATATAGCATACCTTTTATCGAGAGATATATCTTGCAATACGATAGTTATATGGCAGGTAGGTTTTTTTATCGGATAACTGCGCCCTCGAGCTCTGGGTTTTAATTTTTTCATGATAGTACCCTTATTAACTTCGGCTTGACTAATGATTAAAGCCGTTTCGTTGAAACCTTTATTGTGACTAGCATTTGCTGCTGCAGAATAA